ACCAATTATTCGTGTCTTAGATTCAATCGGATTCGAGAATCATTCTTTGAAACCTCAAAAAAATAAAGACTTGTCTTATAGCGATTAGATTCTATACATCTAGTTCGACCCCCCGCACTCCTACTCTATTTTTTTTTTATTTGGATAACCCTTTTTCAAAATTTTAAAAATCTCTTTCTATTTTATAGATTTATGTTCCCTAAGTAGATTATCTTGAGCCGCACATACATTGCGGCGGGCTAAACTAAAAAAAAGACTCTTTCAAAAACTAGTCAATGATGGCCTTCCATGGATTCACCTATATAAGCTGCAGCTAAAGTAGCAAAAATAAGAGCTTGAATACCGCTTGTAAATAATCCAAGGAACATGACAGGTATAGGAACTACTAAAGGTACTAAAGAAACAAGAACAACAACTACTAATTCATCAGCTAATATATTTCCGAAAAGCCGAAAACTAAGCGATAAGGGTTTTGTGAAATCTTCTAAGATGTTAATCGGTAAGAGGATTGGAGTTGGTTGGATGTATTTACCAAAATAAGCTAATCCTTTTTTTGAAAGACCCGCATAGAAATATGCTACTGACGTAAGTAAAGCTAATGCAACGGTAGTATTTATATCATTTGTGGGTGCAGCTAACTCCCCATGAGGTAACTGTATGATTTTCCAAGGCAAAAGAGCCCCTGACCAATTAGAAACAAAAATAAATAGAAACATAGTTCCAATAAAGGGAACCCACGGACCATATTCTTCTCCAATCTGAGTTTTGCTCACGTCTCGAATGAATTCAAGGACATATTCAAAGAAATTCTGACCGAAAGTGGGAATGGTTTGCGGATTTCGAACAACTAGAATGGCTGAAACTAATAAGATAGCAATTACAACCCAAGAAGTAATAAGTACTTGGGCATGCACTTGGAAACCCCCTATTTGCCAATAGAAATGTTGACCTACTTCCACAGCAGATATATCGTATAATCTTTTTAATGTGTTGATGGAACATAATAGAACATTCATATTGCCCTGCCCTCTAAAAGAAATAGAACTCGAAAAGGAATTATTTTGATTCAACCATCTCCTTTTTGACTTGTCTACCTAAATTTTTTATTTTGAATACTGACTAATCACATAATATTTCCGTTTATTTTTATCTTTTTCTTTTTTGCGCGATTTAGTAATATTTTAGTACTAGTATAGTAACCGATTCCATAAATCTATGAATTCCCCCAACCAAATAATTTATTTATCTTATTATTAATCAAGAATTTCGTATATAGCTAGAACGACCCTCACAAATTGCAAATACTAATTTGTTAAGAATTAATCGGATTGAAGCTATAGCATCATCATTAGCTGGAATCGAAATATCTGCGAGATCCGGGTCACAATTTGTATCGATTAAACAAATCGTTGGAATTCCCAAAGTGATACATTCTCGAAGAGCCGTATATTCTTCTTGCTGATCAACGATGATTACAATATCAGGTAACCCCGTCATATATTTAATGCCGCCCAGATATGTTTCCAAGTGAGATAATTGTCTCTTCAAGATAGCGGCATCTCTTTTTGGAAGACAGTTGAGTCTACCCGTCTTTTGTTCCGTTCTCAAGTCCCTGAACTTATGAAGTCTCGTTTCTGTAGTATACCAATTTGTTAAAATACCGCCTAGCCATTTTTTATTAACATAATGACACCGAGCTCTTATTGCAGCCCGCGCTACTGAATCAGCTGCTTTATTTTTTGTACCAACAATTAAGAATTGTTTTCCCTTACTTGCTGCATCAAAAACTAAATCACAAGCTTCTGATAAAAAACGAGCAGTTCGAGTAAGATTTGTAATATGAATACCCTTACGCTTTGCGGATATATAAGGTTCCATTCTAGGATTCCATTTCCTAGTACCATGGCCAAAATGAACTCCTGCTTCCATCATCTCTTCCAAAGTTATGTTCCAATATCTTTTTGTCATTTACCCCCACACTTAAAAAAAATTGAAAAAAGAGACCAGGTATCCTGAAATAGAAATCAATAATTGTTCCGATGGAACCTTCTCTTTTACCGAAGATTGGCCATTGATACATGATCAGGCCATTCATTTTTTTTCTATTTCAAATTTTATTATCTTTTATTACCAAATGCCCGCGTTTAAAGGCATGAATCCGCTCTTAGGAATCATTAAATCCTAGAAATGATTGCTCTGATGTATCGCATAAATTCTTTGAAATGAAAAAATCAAATAATTCTCTGTGGTGGAACAAAATATCTCCCATTTCTCCCTCGAATAAATGATTTTTTTTTGAGGTAATCTTGTTATGTTGCCTTGACCTTGAACGGTGCATTACTCTTTTGAATCCGGTCCCAACGGGTATCATTCCCCCTAAAACAACGTTCTCTTTCAGACCTTTCAACCAATCGATACGGCCCCGGAGAGCGGCTTTTGCTAAAACTCTAGCAGTTTCTTGAAAACTTGCTTCGGATATGAAACTTTGAGTATTCAGAGATGTTTTTGTTATTCCCAATAATAGAGCTCGGTAACAAATCCCTTCTTCCAAGGCACGCCCCGTTCGTTCAGCTCGCAACAATCCAATTAGTTCGCCGGGTGAAAAAACATTAGACATTCCATCTTCTGAAACCAAGACTTTTGATGTTATTTGACGCACAATAATTTCTATATGTCTATTATGGATGTGCACTCCCTGGGATCGATAAACCTTTTGGATTTTATTAACCAAAGAAATACGACTTTGCACTATAGTTAGCTCAGCACCAATCAAGAATCCCCAGAGAATGCCGAGAATTCTGGTTATACGCTCGTTCCAAGCGTCAACTCTCTTTTCTAGGTTCATCGATATTGAATCAATCGAACGCACTTCTAATACCTGTTCCACTTTTGGAAGACCCTGTGTTATATCACCAGATCTCGATTTTTCATATATAAATGTAACTAATATATCTCCTTCAGAAAGGATTTCTCCATAATGGCCATGAACAGTTGCTCCTGGAGTCGCCAAATAAGGGTTAGCCGATCTTATTACTACAGAATCAATTTGAACAGTTAGAACTTGACCCGATTTTAGGTGTGGTCCATTTTTCGTTTGAGCTATACATACATTTTCACAAATAAATTGCCCAAGGCTAATTATTGTAAACGTTTTTTCACAATAATTATGATGGAGGAAATGCCAATTCAAATGGAATGGGTTTAAAACGATGTTACTGCATAGATCGGGCTTACGAATTCTCTCCTTTTCGTCCATTAAATAATATTTAAATACTTGAAAAGTTTCCTTTAATTTGTCAAGTTGCAAATTTTTAGTTATCGAGATCTGATTATGAGTTATTAAACGGTAAAATGAATAAAAATTTGCAACTTGAAGGGCTATTCCTAAAGGGCCTAACGAATTCTTAATTGTAATTAGAGGATCTCTTTGCATTTTATTAATTCCTTCTTTTATCCCATTGTGATATTTTACATCGTTGAATGGTCCCATTTGAAAACAATTAGATGATGACAAGATTATCAAAGATCGGCATTCCTTATTTCTATTCAACAACATACGAATAGTTCCGTGATTTTGTCTAAGTGATTGTTGCATTTTTGCCTTGGAATAAATAGAATAAAATGGATTGATATTGGTCCAATCTGACTCATTATCCGAGATCAATCCTGAACCGGACGGATCATTCCTTTTTCTGATATACGAAATATGGGATTTCACTAAGTCAATTCTTAGGAAATCTCCAATCAAACCATTTGTACTTACTTCAACAAAAGAAGCGCGGGCCTCTTCGATAGAAGAACTTTTTTTGTCTTGATCCCAATTCAAGACTAAACAAGTCCGAACTAATTGAATGCTTGTGTCAGAAATTCCCCGAATTGATTTTCCATTTCCATAAAGAATATAATTGAGAACTTTAAGTTCCAGATTATCCCTTTCCTGGAACAGATCGTGTGGGAAAAGTTTTACTAAATTGATACCGTCCGCTATTTCATATAGAATTACGGGTCGAACCAAAACAAAATACTTTTTCTTGGTAGTTGTGATCCATTGTACATAGATCCAATTTTTAATTTTTTTTGATTCCTTAGAAATTTTTTTTTTTACCGTTCCGGGTGGTATCAAGATGCCACTGTGTCGAGATATCTTATCTATCTCTCCAGGAAAATGGATATCCCCAGAAAAGATTTTTAATTCAATCCTTTTTTTTTTCTTCTCGACTCGGACCAATCCGCCTACTCGACTTCTTATATTTAAAGTGATTGGTGTATCTACTCCAACGATACTATTGTTCCGTACCATTATGGAAGAAGGTTCAGGTAAAATATGCACTTCCTCGGGAATGAAAAAAAATCGATCTACTTTGATTTGGTATTTTGGATTAAATTCTTTGACTCCTCGATACTCAATTAAATCCTCTTTATTTAAAATGGAATGAATTCCTATAGTCCTATATTTAGTAATTCCTGAACTCTGTGTTCTGTATTGAGGATCATCGAAATAAGCAAGAATACTATTTCTATGAAAAATACCATTGATAGGTATTTCAATTGAGATACCGGAAGGGGACATTAGTTCTTTGTCTCGTTCTTGAATCGATTGGAATGGAAATGGAATGATGAATCTATTTCTTCGCCTCTTTGCCAATAAATCCGAAGTATCGTGGAAAATAGCAGGATGTATAAAAAAATGACAATGATCCATATATAGGATTTGGTTAAATCCTGAATAATAAGGAATCCTGCTTTCTTTTTTTTTTTTACCAGAAGGATTGGAACTAAAGAATTTATGTCTTACTTGATCATTACTTACTAAAAGGTTAGAAATATATCTTTCTCCGGTAGAAAGAGAATGACTGTTCATTTGATCTTGATCCTTGCGGAGTGAAAAAGATACTGCACCGGACCTGCACGACCTTCCTGATAATATCCATAAATGACTTGTTTTGGGTAAGACATGGACATTACTATATGTAAATTTTGGTGCATGGTACACACCGGTA